GAATATTAATTTTGAAGGGTATATACGTGAGACAAAATCTACTAAATTAATCTATTTCTTTTAAATACCCTACTATAACCATATCGTGGTCTCATTTTATAATACCTCGGGAGCTAATGAAACTATTTTAGTAAAATTGAACTGTCTCAATTCTCGGGCAATCGCACCAAAAACTCGAGTTCCTTTTGGATTTCCTTCTTGATCAATCACAACTGCAGCATTGTCATCATATCGTATTATCATACCGTTGTCACGTTTAAGCTCTTTACAAGTACGGACAATTACAGCTCTGACCACTTCTGATCTTTCTAGAGGCATGTTTGGGACTGCGTCTTTGATCACAGCAACAATAACGTCACCAATATGAGCATATCGACGATTGCTAGCTCCTATGATTCGAATACACATCAATTCTCGAGCCCCGCTGTTATCTGCTACATTCAAATGGGTTTGAGGTTGAATCATATCATTTTTTTTATCTGTTTTTTACAATACAAAGGTCGAAGAAAAAAAGAAATATTGTTTGTCCAAAAAAAGAAACCTGCACCCGCTATTTTTTTTTTACCAAGGCCTATTTCTTTTTTATCCCGAAATGATGAATTGAGCTCGTATAGGCATTTTGGACGCTGCTATTGAAATAGCCCTTCTAGCTATATTTTCTGTTACTCCACCCATTTCATAAAGGATTCGACCTGGTTTAACAACAGCTACCCAATATTCGGGAGAGCCTTTACCTGAACCCATACGTGTTTCTGCGGGTCTTACTGTAACTGGTTTATCTGGAAATATGCGGACCCATATTTTTCCACCACGACGTGCATTTCGTGTCATTGCTCGTCGACCTGCTTCTATTTGTCTAGATGTGATCCAAGCGGGTTCAAGTGCCTGAAGAGCGTATTTACCAAAACAAATATGATTACCTCGATAAGATATTCCCTTCATTCTTCCTCTATGTTGTTTACGGAATCTGGTTCTTTTGGGGTTATAGTTGATGGTTTGTTTTGAATTGCATCTCTACTACAGAACCGGACGTGAGAGTTTCTTCTCATCCAGCTCCTCGCGAATAAAATGAATTCAAATTAAAGATTTTGAATTCAGATATAATATAATTTGAATTAAAATATACATGTATTTAATAAATAATATACTGAATCATGGATTTCATTTAATCTAGATCAAATCTATTATTAATTTGTATATCTTGTTTGTATAGATAACTAAATATATTAAATAACTATTTTTTTCTTATATTTATATATATGGTTTTTATAATGTTAAAACGAATCTTTCTTTTGTTTTACTCTTTATCGTATTGGATTGACCCAAATTTAGCAATCCAAGAAAATCAATAAAATAAAGTTTTCGCGGGCGAATATTTACTCTTTCAATTTATATTTCAGTTCTATCATTAGTTCATAACTTTTCCGAATAGATAAATTGGTCTCTGGTCGGTTCCGCCATCCCGATCAATGAATCATTCGAATTCATTTTCACTAGAATCTTTTGAATTCACAGGTTCCATCGTTCCCATCGCTTCTTACTTTATGGTTAGGTCTCAATTCTACAATGGAGCTATTAGTTTTTGAGTCAATATTCTTAGTCTTTATTGGCTCGAAGCTCTTTATTTTTTGTTCGATGAGTAGATCCATTTAATGATGAATCCGTATTGATGCTTTATTACACAGCTTTTTTCTGAGATGACTCATAGACCTTACATATTGGAATTATATATCATCAATATTCTTTTTCTTTCTTTCTCTCATCCTTCCATTTATCCATACCCTTTTTTTTCGATTGACAACTTAGAAGCAGATTTTTTTAATAAAAAAAGATTTCAGTTGCTACAACAATATGAACAATATATCATATCTTGACTGGTTCTTTGGATCCAGATAATACGAAGTGATGAGTTGGTTATTACTTCTATAGTTATTTGTTTATACTATGGGGCTGGTTTTTTATACTAACCCTCAAAAAACCAACGAGTCACACACTAAGCATAGCAATTTTATAAAAAGATTCATTGAATTTTTATTTAACCCTATAGAATTATAATTTTTCATTTTTTTTTATTGAACAGAAAAGAAAAAGAAGAAACGAATTTATCATTTTTTGTTCCATCGCTGGATAGAATGGAAAGGCAAATAAAGGTTTATTATTCCCCGTCTATAAATATCCAAATTTTGATGCCTAATACCCCATAGATCGTTCGAACTGTATAGGAACAATAATCAATTTTAGCTCGAATGGTTTGTAGTGGAACCCTACCCTCTCTGATCCATTCAACACGCGCAATTTCTTTTCCGTCAATACGTCCTGCAATTTGCACTTGAATTCCTTTTGTATCTGCTTGTTCAGTTAATTCTATAGCCTTTTTCATTGCTTTGCGAAAAGAAACTCGATTTTTTAATTGGCCGGCTATAAATTCTGCAAGAATATTAGGGTTTCCATAAGGCTTTTCAATTCGTGTGATAGCAATGTTAAGTTTTCTATTTACAAA